GTCCAGTAACAAGTAAGAATAGCAAATTTTATTCGATAAATGAAAAAGAACAAAGAATGAAATAATTGGAATCACTAATAGTGATGCATGCATTGTTGTATTAGATCGAAATCGGAAGGTTCTTTCTTGACCTAACTAAAAAAATGCAGATTTTTGGAAAGATACAAAATAGAACTTCTAAAGCAAAATAGAATAGAAATGACTAGTCTTAGAATATAGTTGAACCAAAACACCTATTTTTTTTCGAGTGATCATGTGATAACTTTTTGTTCTCATTCATTCAAGATATTATATAAGTGAACCTATTACGGAATCTAATTAGTTAAAATCAAAGTAAAAGTTTTATAAGATTACTGTTCGCTCTAAAATAGAAAATTTATTCGATACAATAAAAAAAAAAAAAAGAAATGATAAAAAGAGGAATAATTTAATAATTTCATTCCATAATGATTCGAAAAGACTTTCATTTTAAAACGAAATTAAATGACCCAGTTCTTATTATTCGTTTCTAAGTTGAGTTGAAAAATTATCCAAGAATGAATTCGCTGATTGGCGGTATGGGTAGATGTTACAGATGATGAATCCATTTCTTTTTATACAGTTGTGACTTTCTCCTTGTTAGTGCTGTCTATAATGATAGATCAATCAAAACCTTTCAATTGGACTTATTCTTTCAATTGGTATTTTTTTTATCTCCTATTTTGCAAAAAAGGAAACTCAGGTAAGTGCTTTTTTATAAACATATGTATAAAAAGAACATATTTCATTTAGCTCCTTCATGCCTACCATAACTAGTTATTTCGGTTTTCTACTGACGGCTTTAACTATAACCTCAGCTCTATTTATTGGTCTGAGCAAGATACGACTGATTTGAAATTCATTGCACAATTCATAAAAGGAAATCTTTCCGCGAACTTCTGTGTATTTATAGTTACTTACCGTGTCCATTGCCAATTCTTGGTCATTGAGATTCATGGTAATTCAGATTAATATTTAGGTATAGATATTACCTCTTTTTTTCTCCTTTCAAACAAATTGAAATGATTGAAGTTTTTCTATTTGGAATCGTGTTAGGTCTAATTCCTATTACTTTGGCTGGATTATTTGTAACTGCATATTTACAATACAGGCGTGGCGATCAGTTGGACCTTTGATTAATTAACATCTCTTTTTTTGATTGACCTCCTCCTTTCTTTAATATCCAGGAGGTCAAATTCAGATTGCCATTCCAGTTAGTGCTTCAACCGAATTCGATCGAAGAAGATCCGAATCACGCTCTGTAGGATTTGAACCTACGACATCGGGTTTTGGAGACCCACGTTCTACCGAACTGAACTAAGAGCGCTTTCTTATCATAAAAGATAAGACTGTAAAGAAAAGGATTGGCCCCAATACATCTTGTATGCATACACTATAATAGTATCATAACAATGAAAGATTCTATATGATATGTCCAATGTGAATTGATCTCAAAAAATCCCTCGTTACTGCTCAAAGGAGCAGTAATAGGTAGGGATGACAGGATTTGAACCCGTGACATTTTGTACCCAAAACAAACGCGCTACCAAGCTGCGCTACATCCCTTCCATTGGTCTACAGTGTCATTGTAGAGAATTCTTGTCTTGTTTTCCACATCGTTATCTCCTCTATTAAAATCTAGAATTTTTATGTCCATTTCGTCTTTTTGGTCTCATTTAACATATAATATTTAACATATAATAATAGTAAAATACTTCTATCTATATGAAAAATGGAATGGAACCCCTAGGAAAAATAAATGAGTCTTTTGGGGGAATATTGGGGAAGAAAGGACGTTTTTTTCTGTATTTAACAAAAAGTCAATCTTATTTACTGGATGATTGTACATTTCAATATGTTTATGTATTACAATAAAATGAAGGAGGTTTTTCAATGCGAGATCTAAAAACATATCTTTCCGTAGCACCGGTACTAAGTACTCTATGGTTCGGTTCTTTGGCAGGTTTATTGATAGAGATTAATCGTTTTTTCCCGGATGCGTTGACGTTCCCCTTTTTTTAATTCTAGTTATTGACGTGGGAAGGAATAAAGAAGATTAGAGATACAATTAAATACCAGCCCCCCCTTCTTTTCTCTTTTTTCCCTTTTTTAGAATAAGGGAGGAAAGAGAAAGAATAAAAGTGCATTCAACAGCTGCGAGACTCGGGTTCAGGTTGGAATTAAATTAATATGAAATTTCTATGTATTCAATTTCTATGGAAGTAGAATACAAACTGTGGTTCTAGGGAAAGAGTATTATATAAGATACTTATATGAAATACTGTACTGTGATTTGAAATCTAGTTTAGAAATCTTTCTATCTTATTTGCTATATTGATTGTAGTGAAATCTTGCATAAGAGGATAGTAAGTTACAAATTCTATTTTGTTTTTTCCTTCCTTTCTTCTTTTTCGTTTCGGATTGAAAGAGGAAGAGTTGAGTAAATGAAAAATCCAAAGGAGGTTCATGGCCAAGGGTAAAGATGTGCGAATACCGGTTCTTTTGGAATGTACCGCTTGTGTTCGAAACGGTGTTAATGTTAATAAGGCATCAACGGGCATTTCCAGATATATTACTCAAAAGAACCGGCACAATACGCCTAATCGATTGGAGTTGCGAAAATTCTGTCCATATTGTTACAAACATACGATTCACGGGGAGGTAAAGAAATAGATCGAACCGAGCACCTGCGCCCTTATCTATCTTACAAGGACAAGGAAAAAATGACATTATATATATAACATAATAACATATTTAACATAGTTAAAGATAATTATAAACAAACCAAATCCTATTTTTTTATTCTAATTAGAGATACGGCTGAAATAGGATTTTAGGGATAAGAAATAAACTAACCAAACCATGGATAAATCCAAGCGAACTTTTCTTAAATCCAAGCGATCTTTTCGTAGGCGTTTGCCCCCGATCCAATCGGGGGATCGAATTGATTATAAAAACATGAGTTTAATTAGTCGATTTATTAGTGAACAGGGAAAAATATTATCTAGACGAGTGAATAGATTGACCTTGAAACAACAACGATTAATTACTATTGCTATAAAACAAGCTCGTATTTTATCTTTGTTACCTTTTCTTAATAATGAGAAACAATTTGAAAGAACCGAGTCGACCACTAGAACTCCTAGTCTTAGAGCCAGAAAAAGATAGGTTTACTCTTTCTTCACTTGAATTCGAATTCCCATCCGAACTCAAACGGGGATTGATATTTTGTTGGAAAAATCCAAGAATCCGGATTGAATTCTCGTGTCGTAAGAAAACAAATAATAATCTGGGAAGAATAAATTTTTTTATTTAACTTGTTGATTCATATTTATTTTGACTACTTTCTCATATTTTATCATATTCTATTCATTTTTATTCGACCTTCCCGGAGTTCATTCTCCGGGCAACTCCGTTTAACCGGTGGATTCCTTCCAACCTACTTCTTTTATGATCTCATTGGAAATCATATAAAGACAATTCCTATTTGATATAGCTATTTGTGCAAGTATTTTACGATTAAGAAGCAACTGTCTCTTGTACAGACCGTTTATTAATCTACTATAACTATAGCATACCCCCCTTTCACGAATTGCTGCATTTATTCGAGTGATCCACAAACGACGAAAATTGATTTTTTGCTTATCCCTATCCCGATGAGCCGAAACCAAAGCTCTTATTTTTTGTTGAGTAATAGTTCGAGTAAGTCTTGAATGAGCCCCCCGAAAGCTTGATGCAAATAAACGAATTTTTGTTCTACGTCTCCGAGCGATATATCCCCGTCTAATTCTGGTCATTGAATAAATGAAACTTTCACGAATAACTAATAGATTTCCTTTCTTTCAGTTATTCTTTTGCCCCTTTCCTAGTATATTAATAACAAAACGGATTTTTCCAATGTATAAACTAAAAATTCCAACGGCTTTGGCTACTATAACCTTCCCAACCACGATTTTTTCTTTTTTATAGGCGTTTCACCTCGAAATACGAAATTGTACTATACTAGGTATAAAAAATAAAAAAAAATAGCAATGATAAAGAAATAGTGGATTCCATCGTTTCTATGGTTACTTCTTAAACGGTGAGGTCTTCTCTATACACCGGAGCCTTTACTTCATTTAATCAATGTTATTGCTAACTTGTATAGTTCACATTCTTCGGCTCTACCCATGAATTATCCAGTAATAGGTCTTTCACAACGAGCTCTACCTATACAGTAACGGTATTTAATTATGAAGGTTGGCTGGGTAGCTGACCCTGTTAGTCCGTTCTTGCAAGAGGGGTCTATATTAACTAAGATTTCCTCCGCTTAATGGATAACCATTTGCTACCAATGGAGAATTGCTTCTCATCTTGAATTGAGGTGAGTGGATTTACACCAATAGAAACCATAAATTTCATACACAATAAAAGGGATATGCTCCATTTTCTTATTTTTAGATAGGAAATGTAGTTCGTTTTCCGTTCTATCCTATTTGATCATTGATATTCGAACATTGCTCTCTTTCCTTTGTTCTAGTTCATGATCTGAACGAGTCGCACATACACCCTAGTACATGTTCCTCGACGCTGAGGGCATCCCCGAAGCGCGGGGGATTTTGTGACATTTCTAATTGGCTGTCTTGTATTTCTAATAAGTTGTTTAATCGTTGGCATGTTGAATCATATACATAATGGACTGGTTTAGATCGATCCTAACCGCATGATTATGAATTCCTTTTATTGAATAGAATAGTAAATAAAAGTCATAATATATTAATATGAAACTCGGCAGGGGTAATTTCAAATCACGAATTGATGCGAAATCCAGGCTATTGTCATTCAACCGCTACAAGATCAACAATTCCATAAGCTTGGGCCTCTGTTGCTGACATAAAAACATCTCTTTCCATGTCTTCGGAGACAACCCATAGGGGTTTGCCCGTTCTTTGTACATAAACCCTTGTCAGGGTTTCACGTAGTTTCAGCAGTTCTCCCACTTC